AGGATATATTTTTAGATACACCAACGATAAATATGTATCATGAGCTAGACTAGTAACGAATATGTATACCGACCCATTTCGATTAATTTATAAAAGTTTCTATTATTAACCACATGCCAGGAACCAGATTTGAACTGGTGACACGAGGATTTTCAGTCCTCTGCTCTACCAACTGAGCTATCCCGACTCTTCCCAATGCATCATCCCCATACTATTTAGGGGGCTTGTTGGGTATATGTAAGTCAATTAAATAGACTAAAAAAGCATTACAAAGTCTTACCCAGACCCTGGAATTTCTTGCTCTTGAATCTTCAAAAAGAATACTTTGTAAGTTAAGTTTAACTAATAAATAATTATATGGACTGTGAATGATTCAAATGGGGATTCCTTTTTCATAGATGTTGATTTGCACATCTATTTTATATATCACAAGACTTGTGATAAGAGAGAAACCTTTATCCCACGATCCTTTTGTGAAAGATCTCCCACGATCCTTTTGCGAAAGAGTAGAATGGGCGAGAAACATAACTAATGTAGAACCGCCGAAAAACGATAAAAAAATAGTTAGGGAGTAAGTCGAACTTTTTATTGGGGATAGAGGGACTTGAACCCTCACGATTTAAAAAGTCGACGGATTTTCCTCTTACTATAAATTGCATTTTTGTCGGTATTTATATTGACATGTATAATGGGACTCTATCTTTATTCTCGTCGAATTAGTTAGTTCTTTAAAAGATCTATCAGACTATGGAGTGACTGATTTGATCAGTGAATATTCGATTCTTATTTAAACTTGGAATCGATTCACAAGAATCCTTCCATTTTTCATAAAAAAAAATAAATAAAGATTCGAACCGCCATTAATCTTTGATATTTTATTATGTATATGTACGTATATGGGTTCATCCTTTCTGGAGTTTAAATAGAAGGATTCCTCAATCAACGCAACGCAGTCAACTCTATTCGTTAGAATAGCTTCCATTGAGTCTCTGCACCTATCCTTTTTTATTCTTTCTTTCCAAAACCTTTTTTGTTTGTTTTCAGAAAACAGGATTTGGCTCAGGATTGCCCATTTTTAATTCCAGGGTTTCTCTGAATTTGAAAGTTATCACTTAGTATGTTTCCATACCAAGGCTCAATCCAATCAAGTCCGTAGCGTCTACCAATTTCGCCATATCCCCCCTTTTTTTGTTTTGAGACTAGGGTCTCATTGGGATGCATAACATTCTTCCGTTCATTTATTCTGGAGCCGTTTACGGTTAATTCTATGGATATGCATTTCTATATATAGAAAAAGTGTCTCCGTCTCGCCTCCTCCTATTTATTTGATTTCTTGTCTATTTTCTTTCATATATCGGAGGGCCGGTATTTGCATTTAGTCCAATCAAAAATGATTTTATCATTGATGTATCCGCAATTCAATATGGATGGATATATACCACATATATATGCCTCTCCCTTACTCTCATTTTTCCTCTATATTTGGAAAACTCAAATGGTCGATTCTTTTCTTTTTTTCGCCTTATACCCTACCTTTCCGAATGAAACCAGAGGAACATCTCATTATATATAATCTGGATTATTATTTTTTTTTTAATTAAATTATAAATATAAATAATAAAAAATAGAAATGAAAAAATATAATTGTATTTCAATTTTAATTTTATTATATACCATATATTGATATCGTTCTATAATTGTTATTATATAATTATATATATATCATTTATATTTATATATATATGGTATCGTTCCATTAATTGTTATATTTAATATTATTATTATATTATTAAATTAAATAATTATATAATATTATTAATATAATATATTATATTATGAATTATTAATATGCAATAGCTAAGATTCCAGTAGTTTACTAAAGCCCTATGCACAGCACAATTTCTTTTATGTTTATCTGAGCCCGCTTAGCTCAGAGGTTAGAGCATCGCATTTGTAATGCGATGGTCATCGGTTCGATTCCGATAGCCGGCTTTTATCTCTTTGTTTTGTTCCTTTTTTTATACATTATAAATTAATTTCATTTATATAATGTCTCCTTGAAATCAAGGAATATTGAAAAGACTTCTTACCCCTTCTTTCTCCAAGGATCACTGATCCATTATATTATGGAGTAAGAACTTCCAACTATGAATAAAAAATGGATTGGAGCAATTAGATCTCTGCCGAACAAATCAGAAAAAGTATACCTAACTTCCTATATATTATATACAAAAGCGTCTGGATATTGATACAATTCATCTCATTCTTTATTTGATTTTTAATTTTTGTAATGTAATGTAATAAAGTACTTCAGTAAATTTAGCTTCGTTTATCGTTTAGTTCAGTTTTAATTTAGGTTTATTCTGTAAAATAAAATTTCAAAAAAATAAGGAGTATTTATGTCTCGTTACCGAGGGCCCCGTTTCAAAAAAATACGCCGTCTGGGCGTTTTACCGGGACTAACTAGTAAAAGGCCGACACCCGGAAGTGATCTTAGAAA